CCAAAAAAATGACATTGACATAAATTAACAAGGTAAAATTTCCATTTATTCATCAGAAATGGCATATCTTTTGAAGCCAGAATGAATTTTCCTTGATATCTAACATAATGTGTGCAAGGATCCTTCAACAACCAAAGGATAACCTGAAAATAATTAGGAAAGACTTCTGCAAGATGTTCTATTTTTCCATAGAAATGGATTCGCTCAAGAAGGACCCGAGAGGATGTTGACCGTAAATGAGAATCTTGTTTACGTAGAAAAAGAAAGATAGATTCGTATTCCGACACATAAGAATTATATAGGAACAAGAAAAATCTTGGATTACTTTGTGAAAAAATGTAAATGGATTTCTTTGGAGTAAGAAGACTATTCCAAGTCCAATACTCATGGAGAACAAATCGTAATAAATGCAAAGAAGAAACATCTTTCACCCAGCATCGAAGGATTTGAACCAGGATTTCCAAATGGATCGGATAGGGTATTAGTACATCTAATACATAATTTAAATGTGAAAATTTGTCCTCTAAAAAAGGAAATATTGAATGAATTGATCGTAAATTATGAGATTTGACTATTTCTGATCTTTCTAAAGAAGATGCGAATCCTAGGGAAAATGGAATTTCCACAATGACTGAGAAACCCTCTGATATCATTTGATAATATAAATTCTTGTTGCATTTAAAAAATAGATTTTGGTTAGAATAATTAGTGGAAAAAATCAAATGATTTTGTTGATCCATTCGAGTAATTAAACGTTTTACAATTAGTAAACTAGATTTATTTTCATAACTGACATTTTGCAACAAAATAGATCTATTTAAACCATAATCATGGGAAAGCACATAACTATACTCCCGAAAGATAAGTGGGTATAGGAAGTCATGCTGCCTAGATAGATCTAGTTCTAAATATCTTTGGAATTTTTCCATTTGAAATTCAATTTGAACTGAAGGGAAAAGGTAGGGTTTTTGAGATTATCAAATGATACATAGTGCGATACAGTCAAAGCAATAGTATTTATATTAATAAAAGACTAAATACCACGGCAAGAGATAAACTCATCAACGGACTCTCTATCCTCTCCTTTTCCATCTAATTGGTTTATGTTGATTAAAGGCTAAGAAGATGGCTAAAAATCCTTTATTTTTTCAAGCCAATCGCTCTTTTGATTTTGGAACCAATCTTTTTATCAATATACTGCTTCTTATACACTTTCATCTCCACCCCCTAATGGTGAATAGCTAATAGTTAGGACTCATAAAAAAAAAAAAAAAAATAATCCACTCAGGGAAAAAACCTTTCCCACATCAGGCACTAATGTATTTTTAACATCTAATTAGAGTGGGAAATCATTCAAATTAAGATCCAATTAAGAACACAAGCTCGTTGCTTTTTTTCTCTATAATTGGAGCCATAGTGCTCTATCCATTTATTCACTTGACCAAACTTTGAATGTATTTTGTTCTGCGCCAAGAATTCAAGAAAAAGTTTTGACCAAGCCGATAAGAAATAAATTCCTGGAATTCTTCATTGATACGACATGCTGTTTTTTCCATTCATTCCTTTTTGGATCAGTCGCGATCTTCCCAACTCTACAGATAGCGTGGACGAATCAATTTCTTCATAGAAATGTGTAAAAGATGCTAGTCGCACTTAAAAGCCGAGTACTCTACCGTTGAGTTAGCAACCCACCGCCTCAAAAAACATAAAATCAGGATGTGTAGATACAATCGGAATCCCAATAAAATAAAAAAATAAATTGAATTGCATCGCACAATCCAAATATTAAACTAGCAAGAAAATGAAATATAAAAATTTAGAATTAATTATGAACATAAAAATGAATGGCTCAGATGTAAATACACGAAATTCTTAAATAACAATATGTATAAAATCTAAATTGATAGGGCATTTCTTGTCACGTATGTTATCTATTAAATAAAGTACAAAAACCTATACCTATATAAGGGAGCAAGCTCGATTTACCCACACACAATGAATTATATTTGTTTGATACCCTGTTGTCAATATGAGTGTGAATGTTGAAAAAGAATACACTTGAACAGAATACAATGAAGAAAGCAAAAAAAATTAAAAATTCTTAATAATTAATAAAATAAAGAAAATTATTTAAATAAAATTTAAATAATAATAAAATATAGATAAGATTAGAGAATTAAGATATATAATTAACAAACACAAGCCTAAGACTTGTGTTTGTTGGACTTGTGTTAAATTAAACAAGGGTAGACCAAGTTATATATAAATCATCCAACCCCCTTTTTGTGTATTGCATTGATTGAATTTGCTTTGATTTTGATTAAGTCAGAATTGTGTAAAAACCCCGATTTCTTTGAAATGTCCTGAACAGTTTCTGTAGGTTGAGCACCCTTTTCAAGGAAATATCGAATGTCAGGAAAATTTAAATAGGTCTGATTATTTATTGGATCATAAAAACCAACCTTCCGAAGAGGTTTTCCTTCTCTTCGCGATCGAACATCAATTGCAACGATTCGATAAATAGTTCGTTGCTTTCGACCACACCGTCTCAAACGAAGTTTGAGCATATTCCTCCTTTAGTTTTAATTCATTTTAATATGTAATTAATTCCCTTATGGAATCATGAATAGTTGTTGGTTAAGGTGATACTATCTATATCCATTTTTTTTGAGTAATCCATATTTTTGACTTCTATATCTATAATCTATATGATATGCATTCTTTTTTGTTTACATATGTAATTATATTAGTAATTAGATTAAAAGAGATAAGAGGATTGAAATGGAGCTTTTCCATTTCCGATTGATCGCTATCTACTTCTCCGAGTAAGTATATGGGGATAGGGGGTTCTAAATCAAAGAATAAGGCAAAGAAAAAGCATACTATTTTACTGGATGCTAGACTCTCTTGTATAGGTACAAAACAAAGCAAAATAAGTCCAGATTAAGCCATTCTTCCTATTTTTTAACCTACCCTAGTAAATTAATCAACTTAATCCTCTTGCTTAATCGCCTTGATTGAGTTCAATTAGTACTCTTAGTATTATAATTCAATTCAGAAATCCAAAAAGAGTTTATAATTCGACTGCATCATTATCATTTAATGGATCGGGAATCGTGGGCACTTTCAGATTTCGATTTAAAGTGCATGATTGAAAACACAAATAGATGTGGGCGTAAGCTTTTTTTTATAAAAAACGAACAGAAATATGAATTATCAAGGAGATGGGCATGGGATGAAAAGCGCATCCGGCTTTTTTTTGACTTCAAAAAGATTTTTATCTATGTTCTCATCTTTCTCGGATCAAAAATAGATTCAATTGCATCAATGTCTATTTGATTTGAACTCAATCCAATTTATGCAAAATATGATTCAAAGAAGAATCACTTTAAATAAATTCAAAAATGAAGAAGAATCACACCTATTAGAATCTTAAAGAGAAAATTGATTAGAATCTTAAATTAAATAGAAAGTTGTTCAAAAAGACAATCCTTTTTTATTCTCATATACTGAAAATAAAGATTCTATATACCGAGAATACCTATTCTCGTAGAAATAATATAATGGGTATGCTCTGGGACGGAAGGATTCGAACCTCCGAATAGCGGGACCAAAACCCGTTGCCTTACCACTTGGCCACGCCCCATATTCTATTTCTATTCGTTACTAATAAACACTAATATTAGTATTGGTTGTTCGTCAATTCCAGTCAAAAGATCTCTGAACTAGATTGTTCATAAGATTTTGATACATGTAGACATAGAATTAAACTGAATTTATTGATCATAATATATAATTCAATTAAGATATTGGATGTAAAGTACAATTTCTTCTATTCTTTACTTTTTTTTTAGTTGAGAATTGAATGAAGGTTTTTTGATTGGTCTACCTTACTTAAAATTGTTTAATTTATTATTCATTTTAAAATGAATAAGATATTAAAAACTCAATCAAAAAAAAAATATACAATTATCTTTCTATTTTTAAGAATAAAATTTTTATTATGCTTAATATCTTTAGTTTGATCTGGATCTGTTTTAATTCTATCCTTTATTCAAGCAGTTTTCTCTTCGCTAAATTGCCTGAGGCCTACGCTTTTTTGAAGCCAATCGTAGATGTTATGCCAGTCATCCCTGTGCTCTTTCTTCTCTTAGCCTTTGTTTGGCAAGCTGCTGTCAGTTTTCGATAAGATCTTAAATACTGTTCTAACCTTCCAAAATTCATGATTTATTCACGAAAAAAAATTCTAACAATTGATAAGATCAGATAAGTCGTACAGTATGAATCCTCAAGTCAATGATCGAGATTCCTGTATAGCCACGATAAATCTGAATCCACAGATTTCCTCATTCTGCACTTTTTTCCATTGAAAGACCTTATTCTATTAGTTTATATATTATTAGAATACTTTATCATATATACTAGAATATTCTACTTAGAGTCCCCCATAATATCTAATTGTCGGTATGAAATAAAATTTTTGATAATGAAGGACTCGACCAATTTTACAAATGAATTTCTGAAATGGAATCTTTTTTCTATTTCTATAAAGCACTTGATTTCTTGGTGTCAAAATAGAATATGTGTTCTAAAAATAGAGAATCTATTCTCTTTTTCCCAAACAAAAAAAAAAGAATCTTGGAGATTGTGTAATGCTTACTCTCAAACTTTTTGTTTACACGGTAGTGATATTCTTTGTTTCGCTCTTCATCTTCGGATTCCTATCTAATGATCCAGGACGAAATCCCGGACGCGAAGAATAAAAAAATTGTTTTTTTTTGCTTGATTTTGAAATGTTCTTAGGATTTTATCTATTTCACACCCTTAACTCTAAAAATGAAAAGAAAAACTATAATACTTAATAAGACTATAATATATATATGAAAAAATAAAAACAAAAACCAAGAGGGTTTGACAAATTCGAAAGATTCGAAAGAGAATTAAAATATCAAGACCAAGTTATCAACGTAACAGAAACGGAAAGAGAGGGATTCGAACCCTCGGTACGAAGAACTCGTACAACGAATTAGCAATCCGACGCTTTAGTCCACTCAGCCATCTCTCCGAATTACAATTAATTGAATTAATTAAAGTATCGAATTAATAAAGAATTAATAAAACTAATTACTAAACGAAAATTCAATAATTAATATTAACTATAAAAAAGGTTATTATAGATATAAAAATATGTAATAAAGTTTTATCAAATATCTAACTTTTATCGGCAATTCCATTTAGATAAAAGTTAGATAAAGTAAGTGCTCAAAAAAGATATCTCCAACCCAATATTCCAATCAATACAGACTCACTATACAATCTATCTAGCTAGATATATTATATAGACTCTATTTTTTTTGTATATAGACTAGACAAAAAAATACAATAAAAATACAATATATACTAATAATAAAAAAAAAAAGAACAATAAAAAGCTTTTCGTATGAAATCCCGCCTCTGATTTCGACGGCCTGACCCCGGTCGGTACCTAGTCAGGCCTTTTTTGTTATTGAAAGAAGAAATAAAAATCAGAAAGAGGACTATTTCCAAGATATAGAATCATAGTCTCGTTTCTCATTTTCTTTTTTTTTTTATTTATTTTTTTACTTTTTACTGGACACAAAAAAAGCTAAAAGGACTGTGGTTTCTTGAACAATACATTCTTATGTTATAAATTCAGTAGTTTTGGCCAGTAGCATCGGTCAACAAAAACCCCTCTCGAAAAAGAAAGCACTTTTTCGTTTTTTGAGTTATTTTAATGAGTCTTCTTTTCCTAAGCTCATTATGTGTACTGACAAAAAAATATATCAATGCTCTCATTTTCATTATTCGTTTTTAATCCTATATTGATTACGACCAATTACTTTGCTCGACAAAATACCCTTTCTAGAAGATAATGGCATCATAGCGGGTATAGTTTAGTGGTAAAAGTGTGATTCGTTCTAGTAATCCCCTTAATAGTTAAGGGGTCCCTGGGTTGGATTCATATTCCGATCAAAAACTTTATTTCTTAAAAGGATTTAATCCTTCCCCTTTCAATAAAAGATTCGAAGAAGAATATACATTCTCGTGATTTGTATCCAAGAATCAACTATAACTTCATAAACATAAATTGGATTATGAAATTACGAAACATAATTTTTTAATTGGATGAATATATTCAATTGAATGAGTATGAGTAAAGGATCCATGGATAAACATAGAAAAGTTTCTTTCTAATCGTAACTGAATCTTCGATTTTTTTTTTTGTCGAGAAAAGATTGAAGCGAAATAGCTATTAAAAGGTGACTTTGGTTTACTAAAGACATCCATTTTTTTTTAGTATTATTAGCCCGGCGGAAACAAAAGACTTTTCCTAAGGATTCTTTCAAATAGAAATAGAGAACGAAGTAACTAGAAAAATTGTTAAAATTCCCCTCTTCTAGAGGGATCATCTAAAAAGCACATTCTTTTGAATGCAGTAAGAGAGAAAGCTGACATAGATATTATGGGTCCAAGTTAAAGAAGTTCAATATCCTTTGTATTTTCTCTTAAATTGTTATTAATAACAATTTGATTATTTTTTATTTTTTTTTTGTTCACGTCTTATATCCGAGAATTTCTCGATAGTCTATAAAGGAGCCGAATGAAACCAAAGTTTCATGTTCGGTTTTGAATTAGAGACGTTAAGATGAATCAACGTCGACTATAACCCCTAGCCTTCCAAGCTAACGATGCGGGTTCGATTCCCGCTACCCGCTCTATATAGTATTATAGACTCTCTAAATGGAGTCGAGATAGGATCCATTTGACTCGAATAGAATAAAAACAGATAGAATAAAGCAAAATAAGAAGAATTTTCTTATTATTTGTAATAAAATTCCATTAAAATTCAATATAAAAAAAGTAAGATCCTATATTTTTTTATTATTCTTTTCTATTCTTATATTTATTCTATTTTATTATTAAATTTATTATTAAAAATTAAAACGAAAATAGAATAAATTTTGAAGAATTAATACATCATTGAATTAAATAGGCAATTCTAAAAATTATCTCGAATAATTTTTATTCAAAGTAAAAATGAGCAAAAAAATTGGAATGAAAGGCGTCCATTGTCTAATGGATAGGACAGAGGTCTTCTAAACCTTTGGTATAGGTTCAAATCCTATTGGACGCATGGACGCAATTTATTTCCATATCCTTGTTAGATTTTTATCTATGTCAAGAAAGTTAAATGGTTCAGGAGCTATAGCTTTTTTATGGTATATAATTTATAGCTTTAATTGGATTATTGGATTAATTAATTCTATTAAAATTCTTTTCTTTTATTCGACTTTTTTTTATATGTTTTATATGATAGTGATAGAAGCTTTAAATTAGTATTTAAATTAAGAGTGATCAATGCCTTTTATTTTATACCTATAACTGTTCCGGAAGTAGAAAACGTTTCATCTGTTCCTGAATAGCTTCTTTCAAAAGGGCTTCTGCCTCTTCGGTGAATACCTTGGTAGAAGATATGAT